ACAAAGGTTCCAGAAGATGTTAATGGTAAGCAAGAAGATTGTTTACGAAGAAACAACAAGAAAAATTCATATTCTGATACATAAGAGTTATATAGGAATCGAAATAGTCTTTTATTTTCTTTTTTCAAAAGAAAAATCGATTTCATTGAAGTAATAAGACTATTCCAATTCGAATAGTAGTTGAGAAAGAATCGCAATAAATGCAAAGATGGAACATCTTTGATCCGGTATTGAAGGAGTTGAACCAAGATTTCAAAATGGATAGGATAGGGTATTTCTATATGTGATAGATAATGTAAATGCAAAAATTTGTCTTCTAAAAAGGGAAATATTGAATGAATAGATCGTAAATTCTGAAACTTTGGTGTTTCTTTTTCTTTCGGACAAGATAATTCTCGTAGCGAGAATGGGATTTCTACAACGATCGCAAACCCCTCAGATAGAATCTGAGAATAAAACTCAGAATAAAAAAAATTGTTGTAATCCAACAATCGATCTTGGTTAGGATGATTAACCGAGTTAATCCAAAAATTCTGCTGATACATTCGAATAATTAAACGTTTCACAAGTAGTGAACTAAATTTCTTGTTATTACAACTAACAATTTCCACAGGTTCGGAACCTTTTAATCCATAATCATGGGCAAATGCATAAATATACTCCTGAAAGAGAAGTGGGTAAACGAAGTATTGTTGACGAGATTTCTGTTTTTCTGAATACCCTTCCAATTTTTCCATTTGTATTTCTACTTGAATCAGAAAGAAGAAGCATTTCTCGGTTTCTCAAATGATGATACATAGTGCAATATGGTCAAAACAGGGTGTTGCATTTTTTAATACAAACCCTGGAAAGAAAAGGAATCTAATCCACAGATCTTTTCCTTTTCTATCCAATTAGTTTATGTTTGTTCTAATTACAAAAGAGAACAAATCTTTTATTTTTGCAGGCCAATCGCTCTTTTGACTTTGGAATCCAGTCTCTTTATCAATATACTGCTTCTTTTACACATTCAATCCATAACATCCCTTTTCAATCTATAATCAAGAATAATTAGGATTTCTAAAAAAAAAAAAAAAAGAAAAAATCAAGGGTCCGTTCATAGGAAAACCCAACCTTTCCCCGCATCAGGCACTAATCTATTTTTAACGTCTAATTAGATCGGGGAATCATTTCAATTAAGAAGTTAAGCTCGTTGCTTTTTATTTTACCAGAATTGGAGCCAGGCTCTATCCATTTATTCACTAGACCCAGAAAATAGGAATTTTTTATTCCATTCCAAAAATAAAAAATAAGAAATTGATTTTATTACGACATGCTATTTTTTCCATTCATTACCCTTGAGGATCAGTCGTGGTCTTCTAGACTCTACCAAGAGTCTGGACGAATTTGTTGCTTCATCCAAATGTGTAAAAGATCATAGTCGCACTTAAAAGCCGAGTACTCTACCATTGAGTTAGCAACCCAGATAAAATAGGATCTTAGATACGATCGAAACCCAAAAATCAATGGAATTACACCGCACGCTCCTGTCAAAACATTGAACTAGCAAAACATTAAAAGAAAGATTTTATCGCCCATTAAAAACACTCAAATGCCAAAATGAACAGGTCCGGCTAAATTTCACTAAGGTTAAAAAAGGAGCGGCCCCAATCACGATAGCAAAATTGTCATTTTTTTAGCAATTTATATTTCTTTATATAAATAAATCTTGTATGAGAGTACATGCAAGAGGGACAACCTTATCATTTGAGCGAAGTGTAGACAGAAAAACCTAATATGGAGTGAGGATAAAGAGACCTATCTATCTACAAATTCTATTTGTTCAATAGACCTTTGTCAATGGAAATACAATGGTAAGAAAACAAATTAGATAGAAAAAGTAAATAAAATAAGGGCTTATGTTGGATTGGCACGACATAAATCCAGTCAAAAATAGGACTAAGAAAGAGGCAAATTGTGTCTAAATAATTAGACAACGAGGGATACTAGTGATCCTCTCCTACTTTTTTATTCATTTAGTTCTTCAATTAACTCAAAGTTCCTTCTTTTTCTTTAAAGAATTCTGCCTTCCTTAAAATATCATAAACAGTTCTTGTAGGTTGAGCACCCTTTTCAAGGAAATAGAGAATAGCTGGAACATTTAAACAAGTTTGATTCTTTATCGGATCATAAAAACCTACTTTTCGAAGATCTCTTCCTTCTCTTCGAGATCGAACATCAATTGCAACGATTCGATAGACAGCTTATTGGGATAGATGTAGCTAAACAATGCCCCCCCTAGAAACGTATAGGAGGTTTTCTCCTCATACGGCTCGAGAAAAAGATTCGAATTTCTGTCTATAATACAAGTAGATAGAAATTAGACTATGACTTGCATTAATTTCCTTACAGAAAAAACAAATTTCATTTATACTCATGACTCAAGTTGGTTAATTTTGACTGACAGACTTAAAAGGAAAAATCCTTCCAAATTTTTTGAGTCGTCTCTAAACTCTTTTCTTTGTCTCATCTCGAACGAATTGACTTTTATTCCTTATTCTGATCCAATTCTATTGTTGAGACAATTGAAAATCGCGTTTACTTGTTCCGGAATTCTTTATCTTTGATTTGTGAAATCCTTGGGTTTAGACATTACTTCGGGAATTCCTATTCTTTTTTCTTTCAAAAGAGTAGCAACATACCCTTTTTTTCTTATTTCCTTCGATAAAGCATTTCCCTCTTCTATAGAAATCGAATATGGGCGATTGATTCTGATAAACTTTTAATTGAAAGAGTTTTTCCAATCTTCCAAAATTGGACTTTCTTCTTATTTTAACCTTTCGATTTCTATATTAAGGATAGACTGACAAAGTTGGCCTAATTTATTAGTTTTCACTAACCCTAGATTCTTTCCCTTGATAAAAAATCAATTCTGTCCTCTCGAGCTCCATCGTGTACTATTTACTTACAAACAACCCAGCGCAAATTTGGTTCGGGACGAATAGAACAGACTATGTCGAGCCAAGAGCATTTTCATTACTATGGAAAATGATGGATAACAAAATCCACAATCGATCATGTCCTTCAAGTCGCACGTTGCTTTCTACCACATCGTTTTAAACGAAGTTTTACCATAACAAACATTCCTCTAATTTCATTGCAAAGTGGTATAGGGAATTGATCCAATATGGATGGGATCATGAATAGTCATTGGTTTAGTTTAGTTTTTTGTATACTAATTCAAACTTGCTATCTATGGAGAAATATGGATAAAAGAAATAAGTATTTATCGGGGAAGACTCCGCAAAGATCCAATTTATTTAAACCCATATTCTATCATATGAAGGAAAGGAAACATAGTTCGAAAAAGACGAATAAACAAGTTTGCTTAAGACTTATTTTTTATTGAATTTCCATCCTCAACAGAGGACTCGAGATGGTCAATCCTGAAATGAGAAGCGAAGGATCGACTCTTCTCCAACAAATAAACTATCAACCTCAAAAAAAGTTTAATTAATTTAATTACTATATTAGAATTAGATTAGCAATATATTTTTCCATAACAAAAACTATTAACTAAATAAACTATTCCAATGAAAAGATTGAAAGTTTTTTGGTAGTTATAGAATTCTCGTACTTCTTCGACTCGAATACCAAAAGAGGGAAAAAAATGAAGTAAAAAAAAAAACACATTTCGTGTAAAGTCAAATTAAGGCCTTTGCTTTTACTTATAGCATTCTTTCTTTTACCTAAAAGAAGCAACTCCAAATCAAAAATCAGGAGAAGTATGATTTTTTGAATCCATTCTATCCAACGAACAGTTCTTACCTTATCCTTACCAGAATGGATCATTCTGGATATTTAAAGAATCGCAGATCGAGATGGTTTTCGCTTAACCAAAGAGGGGCCCTTTTTACTAATAATATAATACAACAAAAATCTATCTCTATCATAAAGGGATAGGTCTCATTTTTTATACAGTGTTTTACGTCAAGTTTAAAATTTTTTCAATTAATTCGAAAGCCGAGTAGACAGAATATATGAATTTCTCTCTAATCCTCACATTCCATTGATTTAGAAATGGATATTTGCAAATCAGATAATATCTAAAATACAAAAATGGAGTTCCTATCCATAGAATAGAAACCCTTTTTCTTTTTTCGCAAGCCGATCTTGGTCAAAAGTTTTAAGACCTGTGCTGAAACTAAAAACTTCCTATTCTTTAATCTGGCCATGAAATATAGAATTAGGATACCCCCTTTATTTTCTTTTTATTTACTTACTTTAGTTCTTTAGTTCGGGAAAAATAAATAGGGGGTCCTTCTTTTCTTTCACATTAGATGTCAAATGTATCATGTAAGAATTCCCCCTTCATGGATATGGAGCATAAAGTTTATCTAAGAAGTTCGAATTTCAAAACACATATGAGTAATGAGTAGTAGTAGGGGCATATCCTGAATGTGACTGATAGACCCAATTTTTCATGAAAATAAAGATATTCAATTTGACTGGACTTGACACTTGATTATGTTTTCTGAGAAAGAAAAAGAATGCTTAGAAATGCATCTAATCTAAGAGTTCATAAGAGATAATTATTCTCTTTAATAAACTTTCTTTTGTCTTGTGTGGGGTACAATATGATTTCATCTTTCGTTTCATCAGAAAAAATCTGGGACGGAAGGATTCGAACCTCCGAGTAACGGGACCAAAACCCGCTGCCTTACCACTTGGCCACGCCCCATTTCTGGTTTTATGCGACACTAATAAACACTATTATGTTTATTTGTTATTCGTCAATCCCACTTCAATTACATAAAAAATGAGGGATACTCTCTTGCTAGGATTCTAGACATGCGGATAATATAGAATCCAAAAAATGCATTGATCATTACATGGAATTCTATTAAGATATTATATGAAAGTCGAATTTCTTCCATTCTCATTTGAGAGTGCGAATACAAGGAGGTATTTTGCGTTTGGGAAAGTCCGAAGAAAAAAGGATTTTGAACCCGCCTTTTCTTTTTTCCCTTAGAAAAATAACTCAATCAAAATCCAATTATCTACTCTACAAGAACGAAATGCTTGTTATGCCTAATATACTTAGTTTAACCTGTATCTGTTTTAATTCTGTTCTTTATCCGACTAGTTTTTTCTTCGCCAAATTGCCCGAAGCTTATGCCATTTTCAACCCAATCGTGGATTTTATGCCTGTCATACCTATACTCTTTTTTCTATTAGCCTTTGTTTGGCAAGCTGCTGTAAGTTTTCGATGAAATCTTTACTACTCTGTTCTGTCTGCCAAATTGAATGATGTATTCATTCCAAAAAAATTCTAAAAATGAATAAAAGCCGAGAAGTCTTATATTATGAACCTTCGATTCTAAAATTCTAATTCTTCTACATTGAATGTATAGCTGCAGCAATAAATTGGGATCCGCCTTTCTACCCCACCCCCTGCACCTACGTTGAGCAGGTACCTTTAGGTACCCACACAATACCTAACCTAATTTTTGATATTGATAAGAGTGCTTATTATAAATCAATTCTTGCAATTTTTTTCAAGAATTGATTTTTGCATTTTTAGGTGTAAAAATAAACAAAACCCATCCTAGTGGATCTGTGTGGTAAGGAAAAACGGGTAATCTATTCCTTAAAAAAAAATCTTGGAGATTATGTAATGCTTACTCTCAAACTTTTTGTTTATACAGTAGTGATATTCTTTGTTTCCCTCTTTATCTTTGGATTCTTATCTAATGACCCAGGACGTAATCCTGGGCGTGAGGAGTAAAAATCCAAATTTTTTTGGAATTTTTTCTTACAAATTGGATTTGTTTCGTACATTTATCTATGAGAAAATCCGGGGGTCAGAATTCCTTCCAATTCGAAAGTCCCAAATGATCCGAGGGGGCGGAAAGAGAGGGATTCGAACCCTCGGTACAAAAAAATTGTACAACGGATTAGCAATCCGCCGCTTTAGTCCACTCAGCCATCTCTCCCCGTTCCAAATCGAAAGGTTTCCGTGATATGACAGAGGCAAGAAATAACGATTGCAAAAAATCCTTCCTTTTTCTTTCAAAAGTCCATAAAAATTATATTGCCAATTCCATTTTAATTATATTCTTTTTTCTTAATGTTAATAAAAAAAAGAAGAAAATTCTTGTTTTTTCTTTCTAAAATTCGATATTGGCTGAGAAACAATCAGATAGATTTTCTCTTCAGCGGGCATTTTCATATAGGACTTGTTATAATAAAACAAGCAGGTTATATAAAAAATAAAAAACTCTTTTTTCGATTATTTATAAACAAAACAAAAAGGGTTCTTATCAAACCCACCATAAAATTGGAAAGAAAGATAAAGTAAGTAGACCTGACTCCTTGAATGATGCCTCTATCCACTATTCTGATATATAAATTCGATGTAGATGAAATTGTATAAGCGGATTTTTTGTATTTCCTTAGACTTAGACCGCGCAAGGCAAGAATTTTTCGCTATTTACGATTTCATATTCTTGTTACTAGATGTTCTATAGGAATAAGAAGAAATCGCAACTCCTTTCCGCTACACATAAAAATTGATTTCGAAAGTCAATTTTTTTTTTTTTCAATATCTTTCTTTTTTTTTTCAGAATCCAATTTTTGTTCTTCCACCCATGCAATAGAGAGCGAGTGGGAAAAGAGGGGTTACTTTTATTTTCATTTTTCCTTAAAAGATAGGCTTTGAAATAGGAGTCATGGAATAATGCTGAATTCAAATGTTTATTTCTATAGTATAAGAAAAACTAATCGAATCAAATTCATGGATTTACCACGACCTCGGTTGTGACCCCATAGATAAAAATAAAAAATTTCTATCTTCGAGACCTTTGAAAAAGGGCATTGAACGAGAAAGAAATCGTCCACAGATAATCAAACTATCGTATGCCTTGGAAGTGATATGAGGTGCTCGGAAATGGTTGAAGTAATTGAATAGGAGGATCACTATGACTATAGCCCTTGGTAGAGTTACTAAAGAAGAAAATGATCTATTTGATATTATGGACGACTGGTTACGAAGGGACCGTTTCGTTTTTGTAGGATGGTCCGGCCTATTGCTCTTTCCTTGTGCTTATTTCGCTTTAGGGGGTTGGTTTACAGGGACAACTTTTGTAACTTCTTGGTATACCCATGGATTGGCTAGTTCCTATTTGGAAGGTTGTAATTTCTTAACCGCGGCAGTTTCCACCCCTGCCAATAGTTTAGCACACTCTTTGTTGCTACTATGGGGCCCGGAAGCGCAAGGGGATTTTACTCGTTGGTGTCAATTAGGCGGTCTGTGGACTTTTGTCGCTCTCCATGGGGCTTTTGCACTAATAGGTTTCATGTTACGTCAATTTGAACTTGCTCGGTCTGTTCAATTGCGGCCTTATAATGCAATTTCATTCTCTGCTCCAATCGCTGTTTTTGTTTCCGTATTCCTTATTTATCCACTGGGGCAATCTGGTTGGTTCTTTGCGCCGAGTTTTGGCGTAGCAGCGATATTTC